AATGGTGCAGAGTCAAAATGGGATTTTGACCTAACGTTTTTGATGAACCAATCCAATGAATACACCCGTAACAAGTCCCTATATGATTTCTGGTGGAATCGGAAAGCACTAAGTACAAGCAAGATACACAGTTGCCCCTTGGAAGTCTCAAGGGAATGTGACTAATGGAATATGTAGGAATAGTAAGACCTATTGTTGCCTTTCATAAACAAAAAGCAGAAAAAAAAATATACCATCAAGATATATAACTATCTATCACATACCCCTAATTTCCCATCTAAGCCTTACTGTCTCTACTTCTGTGAAATGTGAAATAATTGGAAGACACCCTATTACATTCTTGGCGGGGTTACCCCAACGAAAGCACCTTTTTCCACTTTTATTCTATAAAAGCCAATCACCCATACAATATTAATTGAAAACCTGAGCACTCAGAGACTCTCATGAGTTTGTATGGATACAAAGTATCTTCAGTTCTTTCCACAACTCCTAATTGGATTCCCCACCAGCCTACCCAATCTACTTCAAGACTCAGTCAGTAAACACTAGTAGGGTAAGGTAATTAGGAAGTATTTATAGTCCTTCCTATAACCCCTTCTTGGATCCTAGGAGCAAGGATTTACAGTCTCTTAGGAACCTTCCTTTGGATACACGGATTTACGGTCCCTGACTTTCGTAGTTCTGAATCTCACAATTGAATCTTACTATGGATTTGATTCGATTGATAAATCAAATCAATGGCCTGAACGCATCAGGAATCCGTAATTAAGTGAGTATTTCTTTATTTATATTGGTAATTCATATTGGTATGGTACAGGTTTGGGTCACACCCCGATTTTTGAAGAAATAATTGAAAGTCAACCCCCCGATTCTTAAAATTGGGTATCGACAGTCCCCGCCCCTTACCTCTGCTTCTGCCAGGCAAGAATTTTTTGAGTTCTATTAGTTTAGTAGGGTAAGAAATTCCGAGTCTTTTGTTAATCAGGCGACACCCGGATTTGAACTGGGGAGAAAGGATTTGCAGTCCCCCGCCTTACCACTCGGCCATGCCGCCAAAACGATACAAAATAGATATAGATGGAAATATTCTGGGGAATTGCTGAACCATTTCTTTTTTTTGATTGGATCCTGTTGTTCTCTTAGATTGATTGTATTTCAAAACACACAACACCTAAATAAAAGCTTTCCCCTTTTTTTCTATTGAAAGAGAAAAATGGATTTCCAGTCACAGAATCCAAAATTCAGAGCAAATTGGAAGCATTAATGACTGTGAATTCATGAATGGTTCTTGGATTTTGATCTCCAATTTGGTTTCCTTAATAACATAAGGAGATCAAATTGATATACGACTAATCAGTCTCAATTCTTTTCCATAATTAATCCTTTTCAATTTCAATTATAACAACAATTATGTGTATATGTAAACCCCAGAACAGAAATTCTTACACGGATACCTAGTCAGGTATCTTATCTACATATTCCTATTAGGAAATCGTCGTGCTTGCATTTTTCATTGAATATATTGAATATAAAATCGAAATTTGGATATAGCACGACCTATGTTGCCTCAAGGGAACTTCGATAAAAGATGGGATATACGGATAGCTAGATAGTTATATCTGCATGTACTTAATAAATATGACTTCTCTTACGCACTTCAATCGTATTCTACTAATTAACAAATGGGTAGAAATATCTTTTCTCTCTGCGAATCATTTTTTGAACAACGGAATCGATGAAATAAATTAAGTGCTAAAATCAAAGTCAACTCTAGACGGTTCCTGATTATTCTGTCTTTATCTCACTCATAGAGAACAGATTCAATTCCGAATCCATTTATGGTACCCAATCTGATCGTAATATCATAAGGTAGAAATTGGATCTATTTTGATATTCTATACAAGACTCCATAAGTCTAAGTGGCAGAATTTTGTTTCCAGGAATGTTTTATCAATTCATTTCCATTTGTATCTGTCGCAAATTCGAATTTGAGTCACATTTTTTTTGATTCCTCCGTTCATACGTATTTAGTACATATATATATGTATATGGGGTTGGATAAAATTTCATGTTGTTCAAATGAGCAAAATATACATTCCATCGTTGCTAGATCAATCTATATGGTTCAACGAAGAGTGAGCCAATAGTTGGATTTTTTCGATAAACGGAAAACTTAAGATGTTCCGGGATGGAAATGAGGGAATGTATACAATACCAGGGTTTAGTCAGATACAATTTGACGGATTTTGTAGGTTCATTGATCAAGGCTTGATGGAAGAACTTCATAAGTTTCCAAAAATTGAAGATACAGATCAAGAAATTGAATTTCAATTATTTGTGTCAACATATCAATTGGCAGAGCCCTTGATAAAAGAAAGAGATGCTGTGTATGAATCACTCACATACTCTTCTGAATTATATGTATCCGCGGGATTAATTTGGAAAACTGGTAGAGATATGCAAGAACAAACCATATTTATTGGAAATATTCCTCTAATGA